CTGGTGGACGAATTTTCCATCTCCAAGGAAAACCATTCTGATCTCCTATTAGAAAAATTCCTAATTCTCCCTTGGGAGCCTCAACTCTTACATAAAGTTCTTGTTTCGGCAATTCAAAAGTCGGAGACGATTTTTTACCAATGAATCGATATTCAAAATCATTCCATTTTTGCTCCTTTTCTCTCTCAAAGCAGCGGATTTCTAAATTTTCATATGGCCCGCCGGGAATTCCTTCCAAAGCCTGCTGAATAATTTTAATGGATTCCGTCATTTCACCAATTCGAACTAAATAACGAGCTAATGAATCTCCTTCTTTTTGCCATTGAACTTCCCAATCAAATTCCTCGTAACATTCATAATTATCTACTTTACGTAGATCCCATTCTATTCCGGAAGCCCGAAGCATCGGTCCTGATAAACCCCAATTTATTACTCCCTCTCTACCAACAACACCTACTCCCTCAACCCGTTCTAAAAAAATTGGATTTCGCGTAATAAGGTTTTGATATTCAACAACCCTTGTTAAAAAATAATTGCAGAAATCAAAACATTTATCTATCCAACCATAAGGTAGATCAGCCGCTACGCCTCCGATACGAAAAAAATTATGCATCATTCTCATACCTGTCGCAGCTTCAAATAGATCATATATTAATTCTCTTTCTCTAAAAATATAGAAAAAAGGGGTTTGTGCACCAATATCTGCCATAAAAGGTCCGAGCCATAGTAGATGAGAAGCTATACGACTTAACTCCAACATAATTACTCGGATATAGCTGGCTCTTTTAGGTACTTGAATATTTCCCAATTGTTCCGGTCCGTTTACGGTTATTGCTTCTGTGAACATAGTAGCTAAATAATCCCAACGTGTTACATAAGGCAGATATTGGATAATTGTCCGATTTTCCGCAATTTTTTCCATCCCTCTGTGTAAATAACCCAATATTGGTTCACAATCAATAACATCTTCACCATCCAGAGTAACAATAAGTCGAAGAACACCATGCATTGATGGGTGCTGAGGCCCCATATTGACTATCATGAGGTCTTTTCTTGTAGCTGGGACATTCATAGGTTTTTCCTCGATTCATTCTTCCATGAATCGTAAAAAAAAAAGTTCATCTAAATTCAGGATCTAAAAAATCGAATAATTGAAAATGACTCTTGAAATTAACGAATTTGTGACTCCCTAATACCCAACTGATTTATTAATTTTTTATAACGTATTCGATTTTTCTTTGCCAAATAAGACAGTAGTCGTTTTCGTTTTCCCAGAATTTTACGTAAACCTCTTTGAGATAAATAGTCTTTTCGATGTAATTCAAAATGTGAAGTAAGTCTTCGTATCTTATTCGTGAAATTGATTACTTGAAATTCAACAGATCCAGGGTTTTCTTCTTCTCTTTTTTTTGAAATAACAGGTATAATTGAATTTTTTATCATAAAATAAAATGAAAGCTTTCCTCTCCCCCCTTTTTTGATAGATATTTTTATTGATCAGTAATAGTAATTACACTAATTTTTAATTTTTTATATTATTAATTAAATTATCTTAATTTACTTAAAAATTATGAATTTCTTTTTTTTTTTTTCAAATAAAATTAATTACAAATAGAAATACTATACTATATTTATGGATTCACAAAATAAAAAATTCTATTGTATACTTAAAAAAAAAAGAAGACGATTTTTTTGATTCATTTTTCTATCTAAAATCATTGAATTAGTATCAATGATGCGTGTGCGCATTTAGAAATATATATCTTATCTTCACATATAAGATATGTGAAGATAAGAAATTATTCTATTCTAATTCTAAATAGAAGATAAATGGGAAAATTATCAATCAAATTTTCAATCGCGGATACATATGTATCCTTAATATACTGAAACGGCTTCCATTTTGGGTATCAAACCAATAGCGATTTATACAAGCTAAATCTTCTAATCTATAATTTGGCCAAAGAAAGAATTTTAAATTCATTAGTTTTTTTGTTTCTATATCAAGATCTTTATTTTTAGCCACAACTTGACAGCCAGTATTTATTTTATTCTCATTGCAATTTATTGTCTTTCTAGTATTTTTAGGATTCAAACAAATTAGAATTCTCAATTCTCTACGGCGTCTATTGGACAAAAGATTTTCAGGAACAAGCAAATCAGTATGATTTTTATCTTTATTTTCTGTTATCTTCTGATTTCTTGTTCTTGTAATGTTTTTATCAAAATTCTTTTTATCAACACGACCTTTTTCTGGATTTCTTTGAAAAATTTGACGCTTATTCTTATGAATCAACGATAGGTTTATGGTTTGATACATAAAAAATTGTTCATAGTTTTTTTTAGACAGACGAAGAGGTTCGATAGAAAATATTTGTTTTTCATTCAATTCTTTAGTGTTTCTAAATCTTGTAAGAGTGAAATCCGGATTTTCATGAATCGCCAAAGTCTCTAGATCTATTTCTCCCTTTTTTATAGAGCGTATAAAAAATTTGTTAAAATTTTTCAATCTAACCAGTAAACAAAAAAATTGGATCTGATCCATTAATATTTCTTCGTATAATTTATCTAACTTCAATTGAAAACCTAAATACTTGTCTACTAAGAATTTTTGTTCTCCCTTTAGATCGTTGGGGAAGTCATTTCGATCTATATTTTTGTAGTCCTCTCGTTTTAGACTATCCGAACCATTGTCCCAGTATGAGTCTTCATAAGCTTGGTTTAAGCGAGATAGATATAGACCTAATGGACCCGCATCTGGTTCTTCGTCGAAATTACGATCTTTGTTTTTACTAACACCTTTTCCATAAACAGGGAAAAAAAGGGATTTTATTGGTAGAAGCCAAGGATTCTTCTGATATGCATCATAAAATATTGATAATTTTGAAAAGAACCAAAATTTCGATTTCGGATTCGATTTCGGATTCGATTTCGGATTCGATATAGAACGATTTGGTATTTCTACATTCATTACCATCCAATCAAAATACTTTCTATCCAGATTTTTTTTTTCCATATCTATAATAGCATCTTCTGCTAGATAATTTTTGATAGAGATATCGCCCGTTATATCAAAAAATTCTTTTTTACATGTGTTGTCATTATAAGAAATGGTTTGGTTTTTGTTTGTTTGGAATGGTGATCTATATCCATAAATATATGAATTTTTCTTATCTGCATAATTAAGATATTTATATGACAAAAGATCATATCTATATTGTTTTTTAATTTTTTTTTGAAAATTTAATAAGTCTACTTCTTCGTTTTCGAATAAGTCTACTTCTTCGTTTTCGAATAAGTAATAAGTCTACTTCTTCGTTTTCGAATAAGTCTACTTCTTCGTTTTCGAATAAGTCTACTTCTTCGTTTTCGTTTTTGTAAAGAATTAATCGGGTTTTTTCATAGGAATCATAGTTGATTAAATCTTTATTTTGAGCCACACGATGTTTATTGATTCTTTTTCTCCAGTGTTGTGGTACTAATCTCGACCATCTGCTCTCAGGTAAATCATATTGATAATGAACCTTTAACCAATTTGTCCATTGATTCATTACAGAATGGGGACGGTTCTTATGTCTTAATTTTGAATTAAATATTCCCTGTATTCTAAAAAAATAATTCTTTATTTCATTCTTAAGAAAAAAAGATCTTTCATGAGATTCAAAAATAGATCTTAACTTATACTTATATCCGTTAATAACTTGGATTTGTGATAATTTAAAAAATACATATGCTTGTGACAAAGAAGATACGTCACAAGAATTCTCTGAATTCGTATTCGTAATATTACAAGATTTGTCTATAATTGACATAAATGGAATTATACTTCGATGTGTTTTATCAATTCTTTCTGCATTTGTTTTTTTATTGGAAATGGATTTAGTTACAATCTTTTTTGTTGATTCAAGAAAAAGTTGTATATTGATCCGAGGAATACCAATAATACATAAAAGGATATCGACGTATACCCTTTCCATGAAAAATTTGAAAAAAGAATATGATTTACGGGTTAATCGAACAATTCTTCTTTGTAATATTTGCAAAATATTTTTTTGTAATTCGAATCTTTTAGCATCATAAGTTGTTTTGTTAGAATTGAAACTTTTCTCTGAAGTTAGAACCCCCCCTTCGTTTGTCATTTTTTCTATTTCTGTTATGATTGTCTTTGTTTTAACATTAAGATCTTTTATTCTTTTTTCTGTCAATGAACTTTTTGTCCAATTCATAGAGTGAATTATAACGGGTGATTCGTAAATCATTGGATTATTCTTACTGATTGTTGAATTTTTCTTGTTTTCACCCAATTCATATATATTTTGGAATCTAAATAGAATACTTTTGATGTTCCATTTTTCTATTTCTTTTAAGATAGTTAGAAACCATTTTTTTCTTTCATTTAAAACTTGTAGAACTAGAAAAAAACGATTTTTGAAATTTTTTGTCAATTGTTTTTTAATTTTTTTTAAAATGGGACCCAAAAATGAAAATGGATTCGGGACATAATAATCAAGGTACGATTCCGTTAGTGTTCCACAAGCTGTTAAATACAATAAGTTTTTTTTTTTAACGTTTTTTTTTTCAGTAGATCTTTTTTTTTTTTTCGTAGATCGTAGCTTAGATTTGTGCCAAGGTTTCAAAACAAAAGGAGATAAGATCCTTATCTGAAGACCATCTGTGAACCAGTTATTTGGAAATTCTTTGTGGGATACTGGAATGCCCTGATAGGTGCATTTAATATGCACTTCTTTTTGCCAATCCCTAAAATCTTCTGACCATTCGGGATATTGAAATAATAGTATACGAATGATATTTTTTGTTATTATCAATGAAGGTACTATAATATATTTTCTAATAATTGATTGGATTATTATTATAAAGCTTCTAAGTATTAGACCATAAAGAATGCTCTCCCAGGCCTCTTCTATTTCTATAAGTCTTTTTTCGTCGTCGTATTTTTGTTCCTCTATTTGATCCTCTTCTACCCTTTTCGCCATAGCCAAAAATTCTGAATTGTCTGTATCTGTACCTTTTTTCCTGAAATATTCTTTCAAATATAGATGTATATCATCGAAAAGATCACCCAAAAAAATTTTTTGTGTTTGGTCCAAAAAAATGGGGGAACTGGGATGGCTTTGAAAGAGTTTCCAAGTCACTGTTTTACGCCTTAGAGAGCGCATAGATCCTTTGATTAATTCTCGGGCAAAATCCGGTTCGCGTGAATATTTTACTAAAGTCAATTCGATATCATCAAGAAACTCATTATCATCAGAGTCATCAGTCTTAGAAATCTTTCTAGGACTTTGAAGAAAATTATCTGTTTTACTATTAAAAATAACTATATTTTGGGCTTCTCTGGAACGAATCTGAGGTTCCTTTGTGGATCCGTCCGTCAGTTCCTCCAATTCGTCGATTAAACTGTATGACCATTTAGGAACTTTTTTACTGATTTCGTCTATTTTTTCCTGGTTCAGATCACTTTGAATTGTGTCCAATAAGAATTTTTTTTTTCTTTTTTTTTCTTCGGAATATATTTTGACTTGTTCATGTTCTGGAAATAAATAAAGTTTGTCAAAATTCAAACTTGATACTGATTTTTCCGAAAATTTACTTATTAAGTTAAAAAAAAAACCAATTTCATTTAATAATGATTTTCTATAAAATGGATTTATTTTCTGTTCAAATTCGGGATCTGGATAATGACTATTAATAGAAAGAAGGATACCGTGAATCTTATTGATCAAAACGGAATTTGTTTTGTAAATTTCATTTTCAATTGATGGTGATAAATTGTTTGGCATTTGTCCACGAAAGCATCCATTCAAGAAAGGATCATATATTTGAGTTAAGTATTTTCTTTTATTCTTATCATTACACAATCTAATTCGGTTTTCTAATACATCCATAGGAAGAAATTTCTTATCTAGAACCTTAGCTCTTTTATAAAATTCATTGCTTAGTTTCTTTCTTTTTTCTTTATTAGTGGAGCTCCAATAATTAGACAAATCATTAGAGGAGATTTTATCTCTTGTGAAGAGATCAATTTTTTTTTCCATCATTTTAAGAAAAGTAGATAAATGAGGTGGGTACGTGAAAGATATTCTTTCTTTTCCATCACTTTGACATATATGAAAAAAAAATTGTGAATTTTCATCTCTTACGACATTTTCAAAGTAATCATTTTGGATATATCGCAATGGACGATTCCATCGTTGATAATCGAAAAGAGTAGTTACAATAGGTAGTTGAAGATTCTCGATTTTGTTGAAAGTATCATCTTGTTCAGGAAAAAGATAATAAGAAAGATCTTCTTCCCTTTTCAAATCTCTTTCACCATCAAATTCTTCAATTTCATCGTTTTCTTGAACTTCTATCATTTCTTCATCGTCATTCAAAAAATAAGGAGCCGGTATTCTTTCTAAATAGTATAAAAAGGTAATAAATGAAATAAGAACAAATATTTGACCCACATAATTTCGCAATTTGAACAGAATGTACTTATCAAATCGAATAGTTGATTTTATAGTTGATTTTATCGAATTTATCGAATTATTTTGTTGTAACCAGACTAATATAAATCCAATCAATTTCATCAAAAAGATGTGACCAATTAACCAACCAACAAAACTACTTGTTAAGAATAACAACTTATTGTTGCAGCGAAAGAGATAAATGTTCACTAATCTTATTAAAATTGAACTTGGAAAAAGAACGGGGTTTAATAACTGAAAAAGAAGATTGTTAAAGAATACTTTGTGAATACTAAATTTACGCATTGAATTCGTATTCTTGTATCCAGAATCCAAATAGTAGTGTTTGTCATTTTTGTCTAAGAAATTAAAAAAAAGATATGGTAAAGTTAGGAAAGTTATTGTATGAGGTCTACTCAATGCTAGATGCAAAGGCGCATAATAGATCGATATGAACATCATGAGCTGTCCCGTGAGAAACCCAGTTGTTGCTGATACTTGCTTCTCGGTCTCCTCTTCCATAACCCAGGCTCTAACAAGGAAGAAATAAGAGGGCCCTATAGATAATGTGGTCAGAAATCCATAATAAAATCCGACCACAACGACCGAATTCATTATTTTCAGGCATAAAGATACTAGTTGTTGATTAATCATCACAACCTCCTTTTATATTTCAATTTAAAAAATATTATAATATGATAATTATATGTATGATTTTGTTATGTTCTATTATGTTATTTATATGTATGATTTTGTTATGTTCTAATTTGTTATTTATTTTATAATATGTTATTTATATGTTTATGATTTTGTTATGTTCTAATTTGTTATTTATTTTATAATATGATAATTATATGTATTATTTTTCAAATATTTCGATAGATATCGAAATAGAAAGAGGTAGACTAGAAACGACATCTCTTATCTCAATGACACCAAAAAAAGATGGGGATATTCACTAAATGGAATTAGTATATGGATGGAATATAATGAAATAGAACCGCTTTGAGGTTCCCCGTGAAATCATGCATGG